ATCCTTGAAAAACCATAGGGTCTTCTGAAAATAATTACGGCGCACTACTATACAATATTCTATTTTTCCATAGAAATGCGTTCGCTCAAGAAAAGCTCCAGAAGATGTTAATCGTAAATAAGAAGATTGTTTACGAAGAAAAACTAATACAAATTCGCATTCAGATACATAAGAATTATATGGGAACCGAAATAGTCTTTTATTTTCTTTTGAAAAAAGAAAAATAGAATTATTCGGAGTAATAAGACTATTCCAATTATGATATTCGTGAAGAAAGAATCGCAATAAATGTAAAGAAGGAACATCTTGGATCCAGAATTGAAGGATTTGAACCAAGATTTTCAGATGGATGGGATAAGGTATTAGTATATCTGACACATAATTTAAATGCGATAATTTGTCCTCCAAAAAGGGAAATATTGAATGAATAGATCGTAAATTCAAATTCTGAGATTTTGGTATTTTTTTTTCTTCGAGGGAAGATACCAATCGCAGCAAGAATGGAATTTCCACAATGACTGCAAAACCTTCCAATATCATCTGAGAATAAAAATGAAAATAAAAATAATTGTTGTGCCCAACGAATCGATTTTGGTTAGAATCATTAACCGAATAAATCAAATAATTCTGTTGATACATTCGAATAATTGAACGTTTCACAAGTACTGAACTAGATTTATTGTCATAACCAAAAATTTCCGTGGATTCGTAAAAAATCGAACCATTTAAACCACGATCATGAAGAAATGTGTAAATATACTCCTTAAAGAGAAGCGGATATAGAAAGTGTTGTTGCAGAGATCTATCTCTTTCTAAATATCCTTGTAATTCTTCCATTTACATTTCTACTTGAACCAGAGGCGGGACCTATTTCAATTTTTGGGTTATCAAATGATACATAGTGCAATATGGTCAGAACAGGGTATGTATTATGTATATAATTACAGTAAGAAAAAAATATATATCCCGCAAATAAAGGAAACAGGGGAGTCCAATCAACAGATCTTTTTCCTCTCCTTTTCTATCCAATTGGTTTATGTTCGTTATAATTACAAGAGGGAAAAAAATCCTTTATTTTTGCAACTCGATCGCTCTTTTGACTTTGGAATAAATTCTCTTTATCAGTATACTGTTTCTTCTACACATTCGTCTCCAATCCATAATAAAGAATAATTAGGATTCATTAAAAAAAAAAAAAAAAGAAAGAAAATCAATGGTCCACTCACAGAAGAACCCAACCTTTCCCGCATCAGGCACTAATCTATCTTTAACGTCTAATTAGATCGGGTAATCATTCAAATTAAGAACAAAAGCTCGTTGCTTTTTATTTCACCAGAATTAGAGCCATAGGGCTCTATCCATTTATTCACTAGACCCAACTGTAAATGTGAATTTTTTTTTTCACTTCCAAACAAAAAGAAAAAAAATTGTAACGATCCGGTAAGGATAAACTCAAAGTTCTACTTTAATTAAATAATATTTAATTAAATAATATTTAATTAAATAATAAATTTAATAATAAAATAATAATATTTTATTACGACATGCTGTTTTTTCCATTCATTACCTTTGAGGATCAGTCGTGGTCTTATAGACTCTACCAATAGTCTGGACGAATCTGTTGCTTCATCCAAATGTGTAAAAGATCATAGTCGCACTTAAAAGCCGAGTACTCTACCGTTGAGTTAGCAACCCGAATAAAAAAAAAATAAATAGGATATATATGTAAATACGGTCAAAATAAAAAAGTCAATTGAATTGCACTGCACGACCCCGTCAAAACATTGAACTAGAACAAATCGAAAAGAAAGATTTGTTTTTGTTGATCAATTAAAAACACCAAAATACCAAAATGGACAGATCGGATTAAACAACAACAGATTCCCAATAGAGATGTCAAAATTGTGACAAACCGCCATTTTATTTATCAATTTTCTTTTCTTTTTTCGTTAAGAAAATACATCTTGTATGCCAGTAAATCCGGCAGGGCAAACCCATCATTTGACTGAAGTGAAGTAAAAAAAACCAATATGAGGTGGAGATAAACGGATCTATTTATCTACGATCGAATTATATTTCTTCGATGCACCATTGTCAATATGAATCCAATATTAAGAAAACATATTTAAGTAAATCAAATAAGGACTTGTGTTGGATTGGCACAACATAAACATAAATAAGAAATTTGGATGAAAAAAATACGAAAGAGGTAAAGTAAAGAAAAAATCTCGGGTTTATTCAATCAATAGAGGTACAATAAGCAAGATTAACCCCTTGTTTGTTGGTGGATTCCCGCAACAAACAAAACAAGAAAAAAAGTAAATTAAGTATGAATACAGCAAGAAAAAGGCAAATTGTGTGTAAATGTAAATAATTACACAAAGATAGATACTAGTTACCCCCCCCCCACCCCTTTTTTTATTTATTAATTTTTTTTTTTTTTTACTTTAATTAACTCGAATCGAAGTTCTTTCTTGAAATAATTCTGCCTTCCTTAAAATATCACAAACAGTTCCCGTAGGTTGAGCACCTTTTTCAAGGAAATATAGAATAACAGGAACATTTAAATAAGTTTGATTCTTTATCGGATCGTAAAAACCTACTTTTCTAAGATCTCTTCCTTCTCTTCGGGATCGAACATCAATTGCAACGATTCGGTAGATGGCTCATTGGAATAGATGTAAATAAACAATGCCCCCCCTAGAAACGTATGGGAGGTTTTCTCCTCATACGGCTCGAGAAAAAAAGGATTCTAAATTTCTGTATATGTATATAATGGCAAATGGATCCATAAAATCATGAATTAGACTATGATTTGAGTCGTTTTTTTATTCTTCCTTACAGAAAAAAAGAAATCTCATTCGTACTCATAACTCAAGTTGGGTAATTCTGACAGAGTTCGAAGGGAAACCCTTAGACATTTATTGAGCCGTCTCTAACCTCTTTTGTTTGTCTCATCTCGAATCTATTTTTATTCCTCATTCTGATTCAATTGTTGAGACAATTGAAAATAGTGTTTACTTGTTCCGGAATCCTTTATCTTTGCTTTGTGAAATCATTGGGTTTAGACATTACTTCGGTGATCCTTACTCCTTTCAAAAGAGCAGCAACATACCTTTTTGTTTTTTGTTATTTTTTTCTATACTATAGAAATAGAATATGAACGGTGGATTCCCTTGTGATACACTTTTGATCGAAATAGTTTTACCAATTCTGAAAAATTTTACTTTTTTTTTTTCAAACTTCTTTGATTTTTCGATCTTTTAACCTTTCGATTTATATACTGATGTAAAGATCAGTTAGTCCACCATATTTTTCTTTACAGGAAAATAATGAGATGGCTCCATGTGCTCTGATTCATCATTTGTATTCTGATCTAGGAGCAATACCAAAGTGTTTCAAAGAATTGAGGATATACTTACAAAGTTGGTCTAACTTATTGATAGTTACTAACCCTAGATTCTTCCCCCTGATAAACGAATCAATCCTTTCTGCTCGAGCTCCATCATGTACTATTTACTTACAACCTAACACAAATTAGGTTCCTAACAGAGCAGAACAAACTATGTCGAGCCAAGAACATCTTCATTCCTATAGAAAATGGTGGATGTAAGAATCCACAGCCGATCATGTCCTTCAAGTCGCACGTTGCTTTCTACCACATCGTTTCAAACGAAGTTTTAACATAACATTCCTCTAATTTTATTTCAAACCGGTATGTAATTGATTCAATATGGAATCATGAATAGTCATTGGCTCAACCGGTGTGTGTATACCGGTATATAATAGTACATACTTTCTATCTATCTATCTATGGATAGATAAATAAGTATTTATCCGGGGAAGGCTCAGCAAGGATCCAATTTATTTAACTCTATATTCTATCATATGAATGAAACATATTTCTAAAAAAGACGAATAAAAAAGTTTGCTTAAGACTTATTTACATCTTAAAAAGATTGTTCGGGACGATCAATCATGAAGGATCCATTTTTCTCGAACAAATAAACTATAAACCTCAAAAGAAGAACCTTTAATATTAATAGATTTCCAATCCCGGAAAAAAATAAATTATTAATAAAACTTTTTTATTTTATTTTATACAATACAGATTTTGTTTTACTTCAGGTTCAAGAATTTTTCTTTTCCATCAATTCCATAAAATCAAGTAGATGCAATATACGAATTTCCCCCCAACCGCTACATTACATTGATTTACAATTATTCATTTGAACCGGATAAGATATAAGATGAACCAGATAAAATACAAAAAAATGGGGTCCAGATCAATTCGTTTTTACTATTTTTTTCCCACACCAGCTTTAGAAGTTTTAAGACCAGTGATGAAATTAGTACCAAAAACTCCCTACTCTTTAGTCTCCACATAGACTGTGGAATTGGGATACCCCATTTATTTACTTTAGGCTTTTTACCCTTGGTAAGGGAATAAAGAGGCCTTTCTTTCATTCACATTTCGATTCAGAATGCTTCGTGTGAGAATTGACATTTCATAGATATGGGACATAAAGTTTCCATAAGTAACTAACTTTAAAATGAATATTGAGTAGTACGAGCATATCCTGAATGTGAATGATAAACCCAGAATTTCTTTTTTGAATAAAAAAAAAAAAAGATATTTATTTCCACCCACATTTGACACTTGATTACGTTTGTGAGAAACCAAATGAAAGAAAAAATATGATTCTAAGAATGATTCTTAGAATTCAGAACAAAAGATTGTTCTCGTTAACAATTTTATGTTTCATGTGGGATATAATGTGATCCCATCTTTCGTTTCTGATGGAAACGATCTGGGACGGAAGGATTCGAACCTCCGAGTAACGGGACCAAAACCCGCTGCCTTACCGCTTGGCCACGCCCCATTTCGAATTTCTATTCGACACTAATAAACATTAATATTGGTATTGGTTATTCGTCAATCCCAACCCAATAAATACATTGGGAATATATTTTTGCTAGGATTCAACACATGTAGATATAGAATAAAAAAAATTCATTGATCATTACATGGAATTCAGTTAAGATATTGTATGAAAATGGAATTCCTTGTATTCTCATTTGAGAATGGAAGGAAGGATTTTTATTTGGGAGAGTTCGAAGAAAAAGAAAGATTTTTTGACTTGTCTTTTTTTTCCCTTATAAAAAAAACTCAATCAGAATAAAATTATCTAATCTACAAGAACGAAATTTTGTTATGCTTAATATCTTTAGTTTAATCTGCATCTGTCTTAATTCTGTCTTTTATTCGAGTAGTTTTTTCTTCGCCAAATTGCCCGAAGCTTATGCCTTTTTAAATCCAATCGTAGATGTTATGCCTGTCATACCTGTACTTTTTTTTCTCTTAGCCTTTGTTTGGCAAGCTGCTGTAAGTTTTCGATGATTTAATACTCTGCTAAATTCATGATTTATTCGATAAATAAAAATTCTAAAAATTGATAAGACCAGATAAGTCTTACATTATGAACCCTCGATTCAAAAATAGAAATTCTTGTATATTGAATAACCGCGGCGATGAATTTTGATCAGCTTATTTCCTCGTTCTGACCTTACAGTGAGCAAAGATTTTATTAGGTTGCCTACAATACCTAATCATATGACAAGAAATTTTTGATAACGAAGGAATAAAAATCTTATTCCAAAGAAATTCGTGAAAATGACTTTCTTTTCAAAAAACACTTCATTTTTTGGGGGGTGTCATGTCAAAACAAAATAGTGTATGTGGTAAAAAATAAGTAATCTATTCCCTTTTTCAAAAAAAAAAGATCTTGGAGATTGTGTAATGCTTACTCTCAAACTATTCGTTTATACAGTAGTGATATTCTTTATTTCTCTCTTCATCTTCGGATTTTTATCTAATGATCCAGGGCGTAATCCTGGACGTGAGGAATAAAAAAAAGATATTTTTAGTTTTTCCTGCTTTTTCGAAATTTTTTTCTTATGATTTTATGTATTCCATACATTTACCTATGCTATGATAAAATCAAGGGATCGAAATTCCTTCGAATTCGAAAGTCTCAAGTAATCAGAAGAAGCGGAGAGAGAGGGATTCGAACCCTCGGTACGAATAACTCGTACAACGGATTAGCAATCCGCCGCTTTAGTCCACTCAGCCATCTCTCCCCATCCCCATTTAAAAATGGAAAATTTTTTATGTGATGTGACACGTGAAGAAAAAAACCTTCGTTTTCCTTTTTTATTTATCTTTTTTATTTATCTATTTTTTTTATATATATTCTTTTATTTATATTCTATAAAATTATATTCTTTATTTATTATAATTATAATATATATATATATATATATATTTAATAAATATAAATATATAAATTTATAATAAATATATATATTTATATTATAAAGAAAAAAAAGAATAAAGATATATAAAAAAGATATTAAGTATAAGATTATATAAAAAAGATATAAAATAAAGATATATAAAATGAAGATATATAAGTTATATTATAATGTTTATTTATATAACATTATAATATAACTTATAAGTTATATTATAATAAGTTATGTTATATTATAAACTTATTTTTTATGTTATTTAAGTAAGCTTTCTGCTCTTCGCCACCTATTTAAGTCCCCGGCGGGACGAAGTGTCAACGCTAGAATTTTCATGATTCTGGTGCTATCTTGATTGCGCCTCACTCTTTTGTTCGACAAATGGTCCATTCATATACAATAATAAATATGTAGCGGGTATAGTTTAGTGGTAAAAGTGTGATTCGTTCTATCAAAAACTTAATTAAATAGTTAAGGGGTCTTTCAGTTTCATATTCCGATCAAAAACTTTATTTCTTAAAAAGGTTTAATCCTTTACCTCTCAATAGCATATTTGAGGAAGAATATACATTCTCACGATTTGTATCCAAAGGCCAATTAGAAATTGAATAAAAAAGATTGGATTCTGGATATGGAGTCGCGAAGCATAATTTTTTTGAATTGGATTAACTCTTCCAATTGAATGAGTATGAGTAAAGGATCTATGGATGAAGATATAAAAGTTTATTTCCAATCGTAACTAGATCTTCAATTTTTTTTTGTAAAAGGGAAATTGAAGCCAAATAGCTATAAAACGATGGTTTTGGTTTACTAGAACCATCAGCATATTGTTTCAGCTCGGTGGAAACCAAATTTTTTTCCTCAGGATCCTGCGAGTGGAAATAGGGAACGAAGTAACTAGACTAAATGGATTTAGTATAATCCCCCTCCTCTAGAGGGATCATCTAGAAAGCAAGTAGCTTTGGACGGATTCATGCAGAAAAGCTAACATAGATGTTATGGATCTAATATTTCTCTTTGGGAATACATCGATCTTCTATAAAGGAGCCGAATGAAACCAAAATTTCATGTTCGGTTTTGAATTAGAAACGTTAAAAATGATCAACCAACGTCGACTATAACCCCTAGCCTTCCAAGCTAACGATGCGGGTTCGATTCCCGCTACCCGCTATATATTCTTTATTATATATT